CAGAAGATGTTGATCGTAAATACCAGGATTGTTTATGAAAAAAAACTAATAAAAATTCGCATTCAGATACATAAGAATTGTACAAGAACCAAAATAGTCTTTTATTTTTTTTTGAAAAAACATAAATAGTTTTATTACTCTGAATAGTTTTATTCAGATTCTGATATTTATGTAGAAAGAATCGCAATAAATGTAAAGAGGGAACATCTTGAATCCAGCATTGAAGGATTTGAACCAAAATTTCAAAATGGATAGGATGGGGTATTAGTATATCTAAAACATTATTTAAATGAGATAATTTGTCCTCTAAAAAAGGAAATATTGAATGAATAGATCCTAAATTCTGAGATTTTGGTATTTCTTTTTCTTCGGAGGAAGATACTAATCGTAGCGAGAATGGAATTTCCACAATGACTGAAAAACCCTTTGATACCATTTGAGAATAAAAATAATGAGAATAAAAATAATTGGTGTGTCCACCGAATCTATTTTGATTAGAATCATTAACCAAATAAATAAAAAAATTCTGTTGATACATTCGAATAATTAAACGTTTTACAAGTACTAAACTAAATTTATTGTCATAACCGATAAATTCGATAGGTTCGTAAAAAATCGAACCATTTAAACTATCATCATGAGCAAGTGTGTAAATATACTCCTGCAAGAGAAGCGGATATAGGAAGTGTTGTTGCGGAGATCTATCTTTTTTAAAATACTCTTGTAATTCTTCCATTTACATTTTTCTACTTGAATACAGAGACACAAGACAGGAGGCATTTCTTGGATTATCAAATGATACATAGTACAATATGGTCCGAACAGGGTATATAATTACAGTATATATAGTTTAAGAAATAAAGATAGACCCCGAAGACCTAGAATCCAATCAACAGGATCCTTTTCCTCTCCTTTTCTATAGGTTTTATCCTTTGTTAAAAGAGGGTAAAAAATCCTTTATTTTTGCAACCCGATCGCTCTTTTGATTTTGGAAAAAATTATATTCTCTTTACTTTATCAGTATACTGTTTCTTCTACACATCCGTCTCCAAGAGAATAGTTAGGATTTTTTTCATAAAAAAATAAAAAATAATCAATGATTTACTCGCATAAAAACCTTTTTATGCACTGGCACTAATCTATTTTTAACATCCAAATTAGATCGGGTAATTATTCCAATTTTAAGAATATAAGCTCGTTGCTTTTTGTTTTACCAAAATTAGGGCTAAAAGACGATATCCATTTATTCACTAGACCCAACTGTCAATTTATTTTGTCTCCTTCCAAAAATAAAAACAATTAATAATATATATATATACAGTTAAGTTAAGGATAAATTAAAAGTTCTATTTTAATTTTAATAAAAAAATTATTACGACATGCTGTTTTTTCCTTCATTACCTTTTAAGATCAGTCGTGGTCTTATATAGACTCTACCAATAGTCTGGACGAATTCGTTGCTTCATCCAAATGTGTAAAAGATCATAGTCGCACTTAAAAGCCGAGTACTCTACCGTTGAGTTAGCAACCCGGATTGTAGATACGATAAAAAAAAAAATTTTTTTGATCCCATCCCGCCAAAATAAAAAGATTGAACTAGCAACAAATTAAATTTAAAAGTAAAGATTTTTTTAATCAATTATAAACACCAATCCACTAAAATAGGTAGGATTGGATTAAAAAATAATAAATTCTCAAATAAATTCTCATTTATAGATATATCTAATATCTATAATCAAAACTTATACCTTTTTTTCTCTTGATCCATTCCATTTTTTTTTTTTTTTTTTTTTTACGTCTTGTATACCAGTAAATTTCAGTAAACACATCCTTATGACTAAGGCTAAAGCGAAGGAAAAAAATAAATATGAGGCAGGAATAAACAGATCCATTTTATTTATCTACGATCAAATTATATTTGTTCGGTACACCATTGTCAATATGATATAGAATGCTGAGAAAAAAATTCTAAATAAATCAAATTAAGGCCTTGTGTTGGATTGGCACAATATAAGTAAAAAAATAAATTTGAATGCAAAAATAAATAAAGGCAGGATAGAGAAAAATATCGAGTTGATTCAATCAAAAGAGGTACAATAACCAAAATTCACCCTGTCTTTGTCGGTAAATTAAATTCCCACAATAAAAAATAAATAATAAAATAATGAGTGAGCAAAAAAAAAAAAGAGCAAACAAATTATGGAGAAATAATTATACAAAGAAATAATTATACAAAGATAGATGCTAGTACCCTCTCTTTTTTATTCAATTTTTTTTTTTTTTTTTTTTATTTAATTAAATTAACAGTTAACCCAATATTCCTTCTTTAAATAATTCTGTCTTCCTTAAAATATCATGAACAGTTACTGTGGGTTGAGCGCCATTTTCAAGGAAATATAGAATAGCGGGAACATTTGAATAGGTTTGATTCTTTATCGGATCGTAAAAACCTACCTTCCGAAGATCTCTTCCTTCTCTTCGGGATCGAACATCAATTGCAACGATTCGATAGATGGCTCATCGGGATAGATGTAGATAAACAATGCCCCCCCTAGAAACGTATAGGAGGCTTTATCCTCATACGGCTCGAGAAAAATGATTCTAAATTTCTGTATATAACGGCAAATATATCCATAAAATACTGAATAAATAATGAATTAGACTATGATTAAAGTGGTTTTTTCTTCCTCTTTCCTTACGAAAGTTAAAAAGATCTCATTCGTACTCATAACTCAAGTTGGGTAATTCTGAGGAAATCCTTAGATATTTATTGAGCCGTCTCTAACCTCTTTTGTTTGTCTCGAATCAATTTTTATTCCACATTTTGATCCAAATTGTTGAGACAATTGAAAATAGTGTTTTCTTGTTCCGGAATCCTTTATCTTTGTTTTGTGAAATCATTGGGTTTAGACATTACTTCGGTGATCCTTACTCCTTTCAAAAGGGCAGCAACATACCCTTTGTTTTTTTTTATTATTTCTTTCTATAGAAAAAAGAAAAATAAGAGAGATTGATTCCCTTGTGATACACTTTTGATCGAAATAGTTTTATGAATTCCGACAAATATTACTTATTTTCTTTTTTATTTCAAACTTGTTTGAATTTTAACCCTTTTCAATTTATATAATTTATCCATTTATATAAAAAATTTATATTATAGAGGATATATTTACAAAGTTGGTTCAACTTATTGATTTTTATTGTCACTAACCCTAGATTCTTCCCCCCGATAAATGAATCTCAATCCTTTCTGCTCGAGCTTCATCATGTACTTTTTATTTAGATTAGAACCCAACACAAATTAGGTTCCTAGTAAAAAGAACAAACTATGTCGAGCCAAGAGCATCTTCATTCTTATAAAAAATGGCGGATGTAAGAATCCACAGTCAATCATGTCCTTCAAGTCGCACGTTGCTTTCTACCACATCGTTTCAAACGAAGTTTTACCATAACATTTCTCTTATTTAATTTCAAACTGATATGGAATTGATTCAATATGAAATCATGAATAGTCATTGGATCAACTGATATATGTATATATTATTATATATTATGATATGGCCGGCCGTATAGTTTTGATTTTATAGATATAATAATATTTTCCTTTCCTTACTTTCCGGAAAAGTCTTACTCAGGAAGGATCCCTTTTTTAACCCCATATCATATTAATAGAATGAAATACAATACATAAGAATGAAATACAATACATAACAAAAAAAGAATAAATGAGTTTAGTTTGCTTAAGATTTATTGAAATTTTCAACAGATTGTTCGGGACGATCAATCATGAAGGATCCTTTTTTTTCTTGAACAAATAAATTAAAAACCTCAAAGAAAGGGGCTCTAATGAATTCCCAATTCCAGAATAAAATCTATTTTTAATCAAATAAACTATTCCAATGACCCACGAAGGTTGGAAAGTTTATCGATAATATATAGATTTATTGCACTTCTTCGAATACCAAAACAAAGATTTATATCATAAAAATTAAGTTAAAAAATTAAAGATCTTTATTTCCAACTGCATTTGACACTTGATTCTGTTTGTAAGAAACCAAAAAATTCTTAAGAATCATTCTTAGAATTCAGAACGAAAGATTGTTCTCTTTAACAATTTTCTGTTTAATGTTGGAAACAATGTGATCCAATCTGCCCTTTATAGCAGAAAGGGTCTGGGACGGAAGGATTCGAACCTCCGAGTAACGGGACCAAAACCCGTTGCCTTACCGCTTGGCCACGCCCCATTTTAATTTCTATTCAACACTAATAAATACTAATATTATATTAGTATTGGTTATTCGTCAATTCTAGTATGTAATATATTGTTGCTAGGTTTCTATACATATAGAATCAAAAAATTCATTGATCATTACATTGAATTCTATTAAGATATTGTATGAAAGTATAATTCTTTGTATTCTCGTTTGAGAATTGAAAGGGGTTTTTGATTTGGGATAGTTCAAAGAAAAAGAAGGATTTTTTGGCCTGCCTTTTTCATTTTTACCTTATATTATAAAAATGACTCAATCAAAATTAAATTATCTAATCTACAAGAACGAAATTTTTGTTATGCTTAATATCTTTAGTTTAATCTGTATCTGTCTTAATTCTATCCCTTATTTGAGTTCGAGTAGTTTTTTATTCGCCAAATTGCCCGAGGCTTATGCTTTTTTCAATCCACTCATAGACATTATGCCTATCATACCTCTATTCTTTTTTCTCTTAGCCTTTGTTTGGCAAGCTGCTGTAAGTTTTCGATGAAATCTTCAATATTCTCCTAAATTCATGATTTTTTGAAAAAAAAAACACACACTTCATTATAGCATATGCGGGACGAAAAAAATGGGTAATCTATTCCCCTAAAAAAATGATCTTGGAGATTTTGTAATGCTTACTCTCAAACTCTTTGTTTATACAGTAGTGATATTCTTTGTTTCTCTCTTCATCTTCGGATTCTTATCTAATGATCCAGGACGCAATCCTGGACGTGAAGAATAAACATAAGACATTTTTCGCTTTGCTTTTTTTAGGAATTCTTTATTCCATTAATTATTTTAATCAAGGGATCCAGTGATGAGGGATAGCGGAGAGAGAGGGATTCGAACCCTCGGTATAAATAAAAATCGTACAACGGATTAGCAATCCGCCGCTTTAGTCCACTCAGCCATCTCTCCCAACTCAAAATTGAAAATTTTTTATGTGATATAACAGGTAAAATAGATTCTTATTAGAATTAGAATAGAAAAATATAAAAAACAATCAATTCAATATATATATATAAATATTATGATGATATTATACGATATAAAAATTTTTGATCAGATCAGCAATTCAATTTATATAATGATTTGAAACAGATATCACCAATAGAAAGACTACCTTTTAAGTACTGGTCGGGCAATTTCTATTCTCATTCTATGATGGAAGTGTCAAATCTTAATTCTTATTATTTAAGAATTAAGATTTGTTATTATTTTACTAAATTTATTTACTTTAACTGTAAAAAAACATATACAGACACATATCATACATTATACATATATTAAATAAACAATAAACTCAAATATTAAACACATATATTTTATATTTATTTATATATTTATTTAGAATTTCATATTTATTATTAAATAAGTCTTTTTTTGTTCTTCGCCTTGCCTTTTTTTTTTTTTCTTTAATTTACGGGGTGAAATAGATGTTAACGCTATAATTTTCATAATTCTGATGCTATCTTGGTTTGAGGTTCATCTCCTTTATTCGACAAAGGTTGCATTCATATACAATAATGAAATTGTAGCGGGTATAGTTTAGTGGTAAAAGTGTGATTCGTTCTATTAACCCCTTAAATAGTTAAGGGGTCTTTCAGTTTCCGACAAAAAAACTTTATTTCTTAAAAAGGTTTAATCCTTTACCTCTCAATGGCATATTTGAGGAAGAATATAACTTCTCACGATTTGTATCCAAAAGTCAATTAGAAATTTAATAAAGACAAAATTGGATTATGGGATCGCGAAGCATAATTTTTTTTAATTGGATCAACTCTTCCAAATTGAATGAGTATGAGTAAAGGATCCATGGATGAAGATACAAAAGTTTATTTCCAATCGTAACTAGATCTTCAATTTTTTTAAGGGGAGATTGAAGCCCATAGCTATAAAATGATGTTTTTGGTTTACTAAAACCATCGGCGTATTGTTTCAGCTCGGTGGAAACCAAATTCTTTTTCTCAGGATCCTGTGAGTTGAGTAGAAATAGGGAACGAAGTAACTAGACTAAACGGATTTGGATTTTATATGATCCCCCTCGTCTAGAGGGATCATCTAGAAAGTGAGTAGCTTTGGATGCATTCAGACAGAAAAGCTGACATAGATGTTATGGATATGATATCATTTTTATCTGGGACTGGGAATACATCGATTTTCCATAAAGGAGCCGAATGAAAGCAAAAATTCATGTTCGGTTTTGAATTAGAGACGTTAAAAATAATCAACAAACGTCGACTATAACCCCTAGCCTTCCAAGCTAACGATGCGGGTTCGATTCCCGCTACCCGCTTAATACATACAATACTTACTACATTCCTTTCCTTATTATGTTTGGTATGCATCCTTATTTTTTTTATTCCCTAAAGGATTTTCCTTGTAATCGTAATAAAATTTTATCCTAGAGAAAGAAAGAATTTGAAAAGTTAGGAATGAAAAGCGTCCATTGTCTAATGGATAGGACAGAGGTCTTCTAAACCTTTGGTATAGGTTCAAATCCTATTGGACGCAATTTATTTACATCTTTAATTTTTTTTATAGCTATGCCAAGAAACCCATTTTTAATGATTCAAATCAGAACTATTTCTCAATTATTATTCTTTAAGAATAAGAGTGATGAATTTATGTTTGTTCCTGAAGTAGAAACTGTTCAATCTGTTCCGGAATAACTTCCTTCAAAAGAGCTTCCGCTTGCTCGGTGAGTGTTTTGGTAGAAGATATAATTTCTTGGAATTGAGGTTTATTCTTTTTTAAGTAGGTACGTAATTGAACGAGAAATTTTTTTACCTGTCCGACTTCTAACGGATCAAGATAGCCATTCGCTCCGGTATAAATAGTAACTACCTGTTCTTCCACCGGAAGAGGGTCTGCTTGGGATTGTTTGAGTAATTCGCGTAATCGTTGACCTCTTGCCAATTGATTCTGAGTAGCTTTATCGAGATCAGAAGCAAATTGTGCAAAGGCTTCTAATTCCGCGAATTGAGCTAGTTCCAATTTTGATTTGCCGGCTACTTGTTTCATGGCTTTAATTTGAGCTGCAGATCCTACTCTAGAAACAGAAATACCCACATTAATAGCGGGTCGTATTCCAGCGTTGAATAGATCGGCGGATAAAAATATTTGTCCATCCGTAATGGAAATTACATTAGTAGGAATATAAGCTGAAACGTCTCCAGATTGAGTCTCAACTATTGGTAAAGCAGTCATACTTCCTTCACCTAAATAAGAACTTAATTTAGCA